TGCAAAGAACCCATTTCTGTACTAAGGGTAGGTTGATAACCCACTGCGGAGGGCATTCTCCCTAATAAGGCGGATACTTCCGATCCTGCTTGAACAAAACGAAAGATATTATCGATAAATAAAAGCACGTCTTGCTTATTAACATCTCGGAAATATTCCGCCATAGTTAGGGCAGTTAAACCAACTCTCATACGAGCTCCCGGTGGTTCATTCATTTGGCCATAGACTAGAGCTACCTTTGATTCCTCAATATTTTTTTCATTAATTACTCCAGATTCTTTCATTTCCATATAAAGATCATTTCCTTCACGAGTCCGTTCCCCTACTCCGCCAAATACGGATACGCCTCCATGAGCTTTAGCAATGTTATTGATTAATTCCATGATGAGTACTGTTTTACCTACTCCTGCCCCCCCAAATAGTCCGATTTTTCCTCCACGTCGATAAGGAGCTAAAAGATCGACCACCTTAATACCTGTTTCAAAGATAGATAATTTCGTATCTAACTCGATAAAGGCAGGCGCAGATCTATGAATAGGGAATGTTGCACTAGTATCTACAGGACCCAAATTGTCAATAGGCTCCCCAAGAACGTTAAAAATTCGTCCGAGAGTAGCTCCACCGACTGGAACACTGAGAGGAGCTCCCGTGTCAATCACTTCCATTCCTCTCATCAACCCGTCTGTAGCACTCATAGCTACAGCTCTAACTCGATTATTTCCTAATAATTGTTGTACCTCACAAGTCACATTAATTTGCTTATCGGCAGTGTCTCGACTCTTGACTATCAAAGCGTTATAAATATAAGGCAACTTGCCCGGGGGAAAAGTGATATCCAGCACGGGTCCAATAATTTGATCAATACGCCCTGCGCTTTTTTCTTCAATTGTGGAAACCCCGGGACGCGAAGTAGTAGGATTGGTTCTCATAATTATCACATAATTTTCAAAAAAAAAGGAATTTGTCGAAATTTTTCTTTTTTTTTTTTGTTGAATAATGCCAAATCAAATCAAAAAAAATATCCAAAAATCCAAAAGTCAAAAGGAAATGAATTAGTTAATTCAATAGCAAAGAAAAGGGGACTAGCACTTGATTTCGTTGCCCAAGCGAATCCCATTCAATCGTTTACTTATGGAATGAGTCCGTTGGAAAGTTCAATCAATTTTTTCGTATAAATTTCGCTTTTTATGAAGGATCTGTGCCTACTCTACTTTCCTATCTAGGACTTCGATATACAAAATATATACTACTGTGAAGCATAGATTGCTGTCAACAGAGAATTTTCTTAGTATTTAGGTATTTAGATTCAAAATATCAAAGGGGCCTATTAAGAACTTTCCAAATTGTAAAATAAGGATTAGGGATTGGTTTGGGTTGCGCTATATCTATCAAAGAGTATACAATAATGATGGATTTGGTGAATCAAATCCACGGTTTAATAACGAACCGTGTTAACTTACCATAACAATAACTCACCATAACAACAACTCAATTCCTATCGAATTCCTATAGTGGAATTCCTATAGGATAGAGCGTACACAAGGTGCACGCATTATATATGAATCAAACATATTCATTAACTTAAGCCTACTCTTTTTTTTATTTAATGAGTTGATATTAATATTAATTGAATATCTTTTTTTTTTTTTAGATTTTTGCAAAGGTTTCATTTCCGCTTAATCCATATCGAGTAGACCTTGTCGTTGTGAGAATTCTTAATTCATGAGTTGTAGGGAGGGACTTATGTCACCACAAACAGAAACTAAAGCAAGTGTTGGATTTAAAGCTGGTGTTAAGGATTATAAATTGACTTACTACACCCCGGAGTACGAAACCAAGGATACTGATATCTTGGCAGCATTCCGAGTAACTCCTCAGCCCGGGGTTCCACCTGAAGAAGCAGGGGCTGCAGTAGCTGCGGAATCTTCTACTGGTACATGGACAACTGTTTGGACTGATGGACTTACCAGTCTTGATCGTTACAAAGGACGATGCTATCACATCGAACCCGTTCCTGGGGAGGCAGATCAATATATCTGTTATGTAGCTTATCCATTAGACCTATTTGAAGAGGGTTCTGTTACTAATATGTTTACTTCCATCGTGGGTAACGTATTTGGTTTCAAAGCCTTACGCGCTCTACGTTTGGAGGATCTACGAATTCCCCCTACTTATTCAAAAACTTTCCAAGGTCCGCCTCACGGTATCCAAGTTGAAAGGGATAAGTTGAACAAGTATGGTCGTCCTTTATTGGGATGTACTATTAAACCCAAATTGGGATTATCCGCAAAAAATTACGGTAGAGCGTGTTATGAGTGTCTACGTGGTGGACTTGATTTTACCAAAGATGATGAAAACGTAAACTCACAACCATTTATGCGCTGGAGAGACCGTTTTGTCTTTTGTGCCGAAGCAATTTATAAAGCACAAGCCGAAACTGGTGAAATCAAGGGGCATTACTTGAATGCGACTGCGGGTACATGCGAAGAAATGATTAAGAGAGCCGTATTTGCAAGGGAATTAGGGGTTCCTATTGTAATGCATGACTACTTAACTGGAGGATTCACCGCAAATACTAGTTTGTCTCATTATTGCCGCGACAACGGCCTACTTCTTCACATTCACCGAGCAATGCATGCAGTTATTGATAGACAGAAAAATCATGGTATACATTTCCGTGTATTAGCTAAAGCATTGCGTATGTCGGGGGGAGATCATGTCCACTCCGGTACAGTAGTAGGTAAGTTAGAAGGGGAACGCGAAATGACTTTAGGTTTTGTTGATTTATTGCGTGATGATTTTATTGAAAAAGATCGTTCTCGCGGTGTCTTTTTCACTCAGGACTGGGTATCCATGCCAGGTGTTATACCGGTGGCTTCAGGGGGTATTCATGTTTGGCATATGCCAGCTCTGACCGAAATCTTTGGAGACGATTCCGTATTACAATTTGGTGGAGGAACTTTAGGACATCCTTGGGGAAATGCACCTGGTGCAGCAGCTAATCGTGTGGCTTTAGAAGCTTGTGTACAAGCTCGTAACGAAGGGCGCGATCTTGCTCGTGAAGGTAATGAAATTATCAAAGCAGCTTGCAAATGGAGTCCTGAACTAGCCGCAGCTTGTGAAGTATGGAAGGCGATCAAATTTGATTTCGAGCCGGTGGATACCATAGATAAGTAGATAAAACTAGATATAAAGAAGGTCTAAATAAAATAAAAAAGAAGCAAAATAGAAAGAGAAAAAATAAGTTACGAAATGCAGTAATTCTTCTTTATTAATTGATTGCAATTAAATTCGGCTCAATCTTTTTTTTCTAAAAAAAGATTGAGCCGAATTTAAATAGATCTTGATACGATCATGAGACTTGACAAATTGAGATTCTTCTATTCTATATATCTAGAATATAGAAAGGTATAATACAATAAACAAATATAAAGAAAAATATAGTATTATCGTACGATAATGGAATCAAATACGCAGTATTTACAGAAAAGAGTCTTCGTTTATTGGGAAAGAATCAATATACTTTTAATGTCGAATCGGGATTCACTAAGACAGAAATAAAGCATTGGGTCGAACTCTTCTTTGGTGTTAAGGTAGTAGCTGTGAATAGCCATCGACTACCCGGAAAGGGTAGAAGAATGGGACCTATTCTGGGACATACAATGCATTACAGACGTATGATCATTACCCTTCAACTGGTTATTCTATTCCATTTCTACTTTAAAATTTAAAAATTAAAGGTTAAATTAAGAGGTATTTTTTTTTTTTTTACAATAGCTTTCTTTTGAATCCAATTTCAAGTTCGACTAGAAGGATAGAAAGGCGATGAGAATGGGAAAAGAAAAATAAAATATTTTTCATTAGTGCCCCTTTTTTGCAATTTTCTTATTATCCATTCCATTCATTTTTTTTTATAGATATAGAATACTAAAGTATTCTATATCTATAAAAGTATTCTATAAAAAGTCTGTATTTTGTAAACTAAAAAATACAATAGTCAATATTCCTTATAATAGATATACTTAATTATATCATAAGAATCTTAAGATATATTTCGAATAGATAGAAATAGTAAATTTGAATTTAGACACATATTCTATGACGGATTTTAACTTACCCTCTATTTTCGTGCCTTTAGTAGGCTTAGTATTTCCGGCAATTGCAATGGCTTCCTTATTTCTTTATGTGCAGAAAAATAAGATTGTCTAGAAACGACAGGGCCGAATTTTATTAATGTATTTCCAGGATCATAATACAGATATTTTTTTGTGTAAGTAATATAATATGATAGGGTATGTAACTCTTTCTACACACAAATGAAAAAAAAATCTATGGATGCGGATATAGGCTACGAGCATAAATGCATGCATATGCGTAGCCGAGTATAGCGAGTTTTTTTTGAATAGAAAGTCAATGTATCTAACCAATTATTTCACAGGAGTACTAGCTACTGAGGGCTATTTCAGAATCAAAAAAAGTAAAGTCAAAATCATTTAGCTTATTCTCTCAATTTCAATTGACCGCTACTGGATTTAGTATATCTAATATGAATTGGCGATCAGAACACATATGGATAGAACTTCTAAAAGGTTCTCGAAAAAGAGGTAATTTTTTCTGGGCCTGTATTCTTTTTCTAGGTTCATTAGGATTCTTAGCGGTTGGGACTTCCAGTTATCTTGGTAAGAATATGATATCTGTACTTCCATCTCAACAAATTCTTTTTTTTCCACAGGGGGTCGTGATGTCTTTCTACGGAATCGCGGGCCTATTCATCAGCTCCTATTTGTGGTGCACTATTTTTTGGAATGTAGGCAGTGGTTATGACCGATTTGATAGAAAAGAGGGAATAGTGCGCATTTTTCGTTGGGGATTCCCTGGAATAAAACGTCGCATCTTCCTTCGATTCCTTGTGCGGGATATCCAATCAATTAGAATTCAGGTTAAAGAGGGTCTTTATCCTCGTCGTATCCTTTATATGGAAATCCGGGGCCAGGGGGTCATTCCCTTGACTCGTACTGATGAGATGTTTTTTACTCCACGAGAAATTGAACAAAAAGCTGCCGAATTGGCCTATTTCTTGCGCGTACCGATTGAAGTATTTTGAGTACCAATTGCCATTTTTTGCAATTGTAAGGGGATTTTCGAGTATTTATCTAAAGGAAGGAACAAACGAGGATAAGAGAAAATCCAAATTGCTTTGATTTTTATTTATTTTGTCCAAGTGAGATATATGGCATAATATTCTTCCATCCTTATATAAAGGACCTTTTTTTTATTTCTCTATTCCACCCATTTAGATCTAAGAAAGAACCCAATACAATGAAATTCCACTAGTATACAAAAAGAGAAATAGATACAAACACAAGGTCTCAAACCTTGTTATAGAATTTTTGCTTCAAAGAAAAGAAATATCATATATATATTCAGCGAATGAAATGGAGTCGGCGAATGAAGCGGATTCATTAACAACTCAATTTACAGATCAAAAATGAAAAAAAAGAAAGCATTGCCTTCTTTCCTATATCTTGTATTTATCGTACTTTTGCCCTGGGGAATCTCTTTCTCTTTTAACAAATGTCTGGAACTTTGGATTAAGAATTGGTGGAATACCAAGCAATCCGAAACTTTCTTAACGGATATTCAAGAGAAAAGGATTCTAGAAGGATTCATAGAATTAGAAGAACTTTTTCTCTTGGACGAAATAATAAAAGAGAAACCGAAGACACATGTACAAAAACTTCCTATAGGAATACACAGGGAAATAATACAATTGGCCAAAATGGATAATGAGCATCATCTCCATATCATTTCGCATTTTTCAACAAATATAATCTGTTTGGCTATTCTAAGTGGTTCTTTTTTTCTGGGTAAAGAAGAACTTATCATTTTGAATTCTTGGGCTCAGGAATTTTTCTATAACTTAAATGACTCAATAAAAGCTTTTTTTATTCTTTTAGTTACTGATTTTTTTGTTGGATTTCACTCCACCAGCGGTTGGGAACTACTAATTCGTTGGGTCTACAACAATCTTGGATGGGCTCCTAACGAGCTAATTTTCACTATTTTTGTTTGTAGTTTTCCTGTGATTCTAGACACGTGTTTGAAATTTTGGGTCTTTTTTTGTTTAAACCGTCTATCTCCTTCACTTGTAGTTATTTATCATTCAATTAGTGAAGCATAAACTCACTCATTTGATTTCCTAATACTAATATTAATCAAATTAGCATATTTCTTCCTTTAGAAAGAAAGCCCTTTTCCTTTTTAGTAAAATTCTTTCTATTTCTACCTGCTTAAGGTATTCATCATTCCAGTACAACTGTTGCAGTAGAATGACAACAGACTCGTGTATAGGGAACTAGATTTGTTTAGCTACCTATCTAATTTATTGTAGAAATTCCGGGATCCGCGATTGGGCATGGAAAATAGAAATACTTTTTCTTGGTTAAAGGAACAGATGATTCGATCGATTTCTGTATCGATCATGATATACGTAATAACTCGCACATCTATTTCAAATGCATATCCCATTTTTGCGCAGCAGGGTTATGAAAACCCGCGGGAAGCAACTGGACGAATTGTATGTGCCAATTGCCATTTAGCTAATAAGCCTGTAGATATTGAAGTTCCCCAAGCAGTGCTTCCTGATACTGTATTTGAAGCAGTTCTTCGAATCCCTTATGATATGCAGCTGAAACAAGTTCTTGCTAATGGGAAAAAGGGAGGGTTGAATGTGGGTGCTGTTCTTATTTTGCCCGAGGGATTCGAATTAGCACCGCCCGACCGTATTTCTCCTGAGTTGAAAGAAAAGATAGGAAATCTCTCTTTTCAGAATTATCGTCCCAATAAAAAAAATATTCTTGTGATAGGCCCCGTTCCCGGTAAGAAATATAGTGAAATTGTCTTTCCCATTCTTTCCCCCGATCCCGCTACGAAAAAAGACGTTCATTTCTTAAAATATCCCATATATGTAGGGGGAAACCGAGGAAGGGGACAGATCTATCCTGATGGTAGCAAGAGTAACAATACGGTCTATAATGCTACGTCAACTGGTATAGTAAAAAAAATACTACGTAAAGAAAAGGGGGGATATGAAATATCCATAGTCGATACGTCGGATGGACGCCAAGTGATTGATATTATACCTCCCGGGCCAGAACTTCTTGTTTCAGAGGGGGAATCGATCAAGCTTGATCAACCATTAACAAGCAATCCTAATGTAGGAGGGTTTGGTCAGGGGGATGCGGAAATAGTGCTTCAGGATCCATTGCGCGTCCAAGGCCTTTTGTTCTTCTTCGCATCTGTTATTTTGGCACAAGTTTTTTTGGTTCTCAAAAAGAAACAGTTTGAAAAGGTTCAATTGTACGAAATGAATTTCTAGATCCTGGGATTTCTTACCATCAAGTTCAAAAAAAAGCCTCGATTTTTTGAATTCCTTATTTCTATCTCATGCAAAAAAAGAGGATCCAAGGCAGAGACGAGAACAATAAAAGGAACAAGTCC